ATAACGAAAAGATAACTAGTAATTCGTGCCAGTATCACTAAAATATATATAAAATATATATGCGTGTGGATATCAATATTACCTACCACTCGCACTCTGTTACAACGAGGCGATTCCAATTTAAAATCTAAACAGAAAGTGTTTGAATGAAATCAGAAGAATATGTATGCTGTATTTCGTTTCCCTGGGATTGTAGTTCAATTGGTCAGAGCACCGCCCTGTCAAGGCGGAAGCTGCGGGTTCGAGCCCCGTCAGTCCCGATAAATAACCAATAATCCAATAAAAAAAAATACATCAATTCATCTCTTCATTTTCTGTAATTAAGGGGTACAAATAGCAGAATTTCATTCCCAAAGTGGATCCTTAATATTAATATTATTTTATATTATTTATTTTCGTTTTTCATCAAAGCAAATACAAATAGGGTCATTTTCATTTCTTCAACTAGTATCGATAGAGATGGATAAAGACACATGTGGATTAGTACAATTATTGGGAGCATCATATTCAGGATTCCAAGAGCTACCTCACTGAATTTTGCCTTTTCGATTCCCCCCGATCCGTATAATGAAATCGAATCGAGTACCCTATCTTTCCCGGTAGCACATACACAAATGGAATTCTTATTTGTACGGTACAAAATGACTTAAATTCTGTTGATAAAATCCTTTTAATCGGAAAAGTCTCTTCTTTTTCTTTTTTGGCTCTGATTTTGTGTAACCTCAATTATTTGAAACAATCTATCTCATTCAATGAAGTTTTGATATATTATATGGATCCTATTCCTAATTCAATCAAGTAAAGAGTATATTAATAAAAGAAAAATCAAATAAGGACCCTGCCTCTCTTATAGAGAGAGGGAATCGATAATCTTTTTTAAGGATTTATGCCGAAGAAAAAACAAACTCTAAAAAAGTGAATTTGGTAGAATATTCGATTTTTTTTTATACTGTACTAGGACTTATCTTTATCGCACTTTTTTTTGTTTGTAACTTATGTAAGTTTAAAGACGATTAGATGATACTTAGTCAGATGATTGTATAAGGAAGGAGATAGTTTTATAGAAAAGATAGAAAAGAAAGACTGGAAAAGAATGATAAATAAAGTAACAAAGTAAGAAAATTTTCGATTGGGTCAGGAATACATTTTTGGATTTGGTATGAATAAATGATCTTTCTATGTTATACTATTCAATTCTCGACGATAAATCGATTTGAGAGTTCAGATATTGTTATTCATGATATTGATCTGATTTGATATCATCGAGATGGAATTCATCCCATTGAATTTAGAGGCCAAAGATTTATCATCTCTTATGGGATTAAATCCCGAATTATTGTGAAGTAAAGAAAAACGAAACGATGACATTATGGAAGTAAATATTCTCGCATTTATTGCTACTGCACTGTTCATTCTAGTTCCTACTGCTTTTTTACTTATAATATATGTAAAAACTGTTAGTCAAAGTGATTAATTTGAATGAAACTTGACTTCTTAGTTCTTATCAATATCAAGAATTAACGAAATAAAATGAAAATAATTCCAATTTTGTGTTTTAGCTTAAATGAGTGAACTAGAATCAGCAGGATTCTATGAGACCCGATAGTATGGTAGAAAGTAATATATTTACTACCATACTATCTATTTTTCTATTTTTGTTATTTTGGTATACTAGTATATTAAAGTGGTACTGGGCTTAATATGGATCAATCTAGAATGTCATCTTCATCTTGATATATAGATAGATATCTAGACAATAGATATTAATTATCTATATGGAATGTAGATAAGGTTCAAATTGGATTTCTTTTTTTCATATGTTTGATTTGTGTTGGTTCCAATTAATCTGGAATAGTTGAAAGGCGCCTCTTACTCTTATGATTCTAATTCCTGGATTTCTGATTATTGTCAATAGGAATCCCGGAATCCATTGAAATAATCAAATCAATGAAAAGAAAAAAAAAAAAAAAGAATAGTCGGGGTATGTATTAATAAAAGAAAATCAAGAAATCTTTTTTTAGCATTCCATTGATTGAACAGTTGACAAATCATCCAAGGAAAGGAGTTTTTTTTCAGATTTCGACGAAAAGAAAAGGATTAGTAAACCTCGCCAATTTGAAATCTTTGAATCATAATATGAAATGAGTCAAGTCAATAAAGTATAGCATAAATCGAATTTATAAATTTATAAAACGAAAATAATAAAAAAAAATACTAAACTAAGTACTAAGTACGCAATATGTGACTTCTCCAAGAAAATATCTTAGTATGCGGAGTATCCCCTTAGAGAATCACTATGTCTATTTTATTTCCCGTAGAAAATCACTTAATACTTAACTTGATAACTTTTAAATAACTAAAAAAAGAACTACTTTCTTTTGTCTTTGAACCAGAAAAAGGCAAACAAATAAAAAGTAAAAAAGGTCCCGCTGTTCCTTATTATCCATATATAACTCTGATAAGAGCCGGTTTATCATAATAAAGAATTTAGGAAGAATTCGGTTGGAATAACTTTCCTATCATTTGTATTCTTTTTACTTTTGAACTATGAACACTGGAATCATTAAAATATTTATTTGATTATGATTAAAAGGGTATTATTCAAATATTATTCATAGAATAAATTACTCCACTCGAATCGAATAGAATTTTGAAATTGAATTCAATTATTGAATTCAATTTCAATATTTCACTATAAATTGTTCAATTTAAAATAGTTAAATTAAAAAGTCTTTGCGGAACGATCTATAAAAGAATTGATAGAGTTGCATTTCTCAACTCAATTAGGAGTATCCCTAGAGTCCACTTCTTCCCCATACTACGAGTGAAAGGGAAAATGTAAAGACTACCATCAAAGCAGCCCAAGCGAGACTTACTATATCCATGTGAATTATGTCCCCTATCTCTATGAATATGAAGGAATTTTGCTAGTATTGTTCGCTTTTTTCCATTATTTTTCACTAATAATAGTGACGATTAATAATAATAGTCACTAATAATAATATTATTATCGCTGGTGCAGAGTAAAAAAAAAAAAAAGATTTTGTCCAATACCATTGATAAAACAATCCAAAAAATCTAATTCAATTAATTCAATTAATTAGAACCAATTAATTATAAGAAGTTCTTATATGAGTGCTAGTAGAATTGGGAAAGATTAAGGGCAAACAAAATCAAAATAAGTAGCGGCGCTCTTGGAAATATCACGAGTCTTTTTCCTCCGCTGTTTCTATTGGAGACAATCTATCAGCAAACCGGAATAAGGTATTTCCCCTCTTTTGTTGATCAGGCGACACCCGGATTTGAACTGGGGAAAAAGGATTTGCAGTCCCCCGCCTTACCACTCGGCCATGTCGCCAAGGCAATAGAAAATAGAAATCCAAAATAGAAGAAAATAGCCCCCCCCTTCTTTTTTTTTCTTACTAAACTTCTTTTTCTTGCACTTGTATCTTGAATCCCATTTTTCTTAATCTGAATCCCTTTCCTAAAAGAAATCCTTCCTTTTTTGGATTGGATCCATCTCTTTGATTAATTTTCTATAGTATGTCAAAACACGCACTATCTGAATTCTTTCTCCTTTCTATTGAAAGGAAAAACTAAATGTGAATTTTCAGTGACAAAAGCCAAAATTCAGGACAAATTGGAACCGTTAACTATTGACTGAAAATTCATGAACGATTCTCGAATTTGAATCTAAAATTGTATTTCCCGAATGATATAAGAAAATCAAAATGGATATCTAACTATCCAGTATTGATTCTTTTCAATAATTCAATAAAAAAAATAAAAAAAAAAAAGCCTTCTCCATTTCAATTATAACAACAATTATGAGTATATGTAAACCCCAGAACCTAAATTATTACACGTATACCTCTAATCAGATATCTTATCTGTTTATGATTCCTATAGAAATGCTAGAACACGCCATGCGCTGTACAGAATAGACCCGCAATACAAGGAAAGACATATATATATATATATATAGATAGATAGCTCTAGTTCTATCCGCGTATGCTTAATAAAGCCTTCTTCTGCGCTTCAACAAACTCTATTAAAATAAAAAAAAAATATCTCTGAAAAAAAAAAAAAGGAAAAAAGCTAAGTGTTAAAAAAACAATTTTATATTGTTTCTAACTATTGGATTTTTATCTCATCGAAGAGATCAAATCCCGAATTATGTATTTCACTGGTATCTAATTGTATTGGAATATGTAATATCATAAATAATAGTAGAAATTGAATCACTTTTTGTTATTCTATATAAAATAGAAAATTCCATAAGTCTAAGTTACTAAGTTAAGTGGAATTTCTCAATTCTTTTCCAGTTGTATCTGTTGCAAATTCCAATTTGAGTAGAAAATCCAAATTCGCTTTACTTTATTCCTCCGTTCATACGTATTTCAGACATTCCATATTCATATATGGAGTTAGATAAAATTTTATGTGATTCTGTAAACCGAATAGCAATTCCATCAGTGCTGATCGATCCATATAATTGGATGAAAAACGATCCAATAATGGGATTTTTTTTTTCAATAAATGGGAAATTAAAAATGCTTGGGGATGGAAATGGGGGAATGTCTACAATACCTGGATTTAATCAGATACAATTTGAAGGATTTTGTAGGTTCATTGATCAGGGCTTAGCAGAAGAACTTTATAAGTTTCCAAAAATTGAAGATAGAGATCAAGAAATTGAATTTCAATTATTTGTGGAAACATATCAATTAGTAGAACCATCGATAAAAGAAAGAGATGCTATATATGAATCACTCACATATTCTTCTGAATTATATGTATCGGGGGGATTAATTTGGAAGAACAGTAGGGATATGCAAGAACAAACAATTTTTATTGGAAACATTCCTCTAATGAATTCCCTGGGAACTTCTATAGTAAATGGAATTTACAGAATTGTGATCAATCAAATATTGCAAAGCCCTGGTATCTATTACCGGTCCGAATTGAACCATAACGGAATTTCGGTCTATACCGGCACT